ATATCTCTCTTTATTATCTTTATTATTATATATTATAACTTTATTTATCTATTATTTTTATATAATTTATTATTTTTATTTATTATTTACTAACCCCACCCCCATTCTCCATTATATTGATTATTTTTATAAATATCTTATTCATATTTATTTTATTTCTTTTAGTTTATTATATCTTCATTTCTTTGTAAACCCTTATTCTCATTCACTCTTATTGAGTTTCATGAGAATATGGTAGGGTTTACCCCTATAATATTATTATATTTAATATAATATATCTAATATCTTATATATAGATAAATATATTATATATAAACCTTGGCAATTATATAGTAAAATATATGAAATATATCTATAATTATAGATAAGTTATAGGGATTGATTATTTACTTAGATATACTCAACTATAATTAACGATACATATTAATATTATCTATTATTATTATATCGATATTATTATTATATGGACTAGATTAGATATTAAGATATATACAAAAATATATACATCTCTCTTTATCTTGTTTATTCTTATTATCTCATTATTTATATATATCTCTCTTTATTATCTTTATTATTATATATTATAACTTTATTTATCTATTATTTTTATATAATTTATTATTTTTATTTATTATTTACTAACCCCACCCCCATTCTCCATTATATTGATTATTTTTATAAATATCTTATTCATATTTATTTTATTTCTTTTAGTTTATTATATCTTCATTTCTTTGTAAACCCTTATTCTCATTCACTCTTATTGAGTTTCATGAGAATATGGTAGGGTTTACCCCTATAATATTATTATATTTAATATAATATATCTAATATCTTATATATAGATAAATATATTATATATAAACCTTGGCAATTATATAGTAAAATATATGAAATATATCTATAATTATAGATAAGTTATAGGGATTGATTATTTACTTAGATATACTCAACTATAATTAACGATACATATTAATATTATCTATTATTATTATATCGATATTATTATTATATGGACTAGATTAGATATTAAGATATATACAAAAATATATACATCTCTCTTTATCTTGTTTATTCTTATTATCTCATTATTTATATATATCTCTCTTTATTATCTTTATTATTATATATTATAACTTTATTTATCTATTATTTTTATATAATTTATTATTTTTATTTATTATTTACTAACCCCACCCCCATTCTCCATTATATTGATTATTTTTATAAATATCTTATTCATATTTATTTTATTTCTTTTAGTTTATTATATCTTCATTTCTTTGTAAACCCTTATTCTCATTCACTCTTATTGAGTTTCATGAGAATATGGTAGGGTTTACCCCTATAATATTATTATATTTAATATAATATATCTAATATCTTATATATAGATAAATATATTATATATAAACCTTGGCAATTATATAGTAAAATATATGAAATATATCTATAATTATAGATAAGTTATAGGGATTGATTATTTACTTAGATATACTCAACTATAATTAACGATACATATTAATATTATCTATTATTATTATATCGATATTATTATTATATGGACTAGATTAGATATTAAGATATATACAAAAATATATACATCTCTCTTTATCTTGTTTATTCTTATTATCTCATTATTTATATATATCTCTCTTTATTATCTTTATTATTATATATTATAACTTTATTTATCTATTATTTTTATATAATTTATTATTTTTATTTATTATTTACTTTTGTAGTATATTATTTGTTATCTTATTTACTCATACAAATATATATATCTATCATTTTTTTTATAATTTAATATATTTTAAAGAATAATTAGGGTCTAACCTCCGGTGGTCCCTCCCCGGGAAGGGGTATCCCATACCTACCTCTCCTATATATCTTATCTATATTTGATATATTTTATTTTATCTATTTTTACTATATTTATTTTAATATATATATATTACTATTTAATATATATATATAGTATATTATCTATTATTACTAATATATAAGAATATATACAATAAAAACTATTATTTATACATAGTATATATAATGTATATTATATATATATACAAAACTATAATAAGTTATATTTAAAATATATAAAAGAATAAATATATAAGTTATATATAATAAGAATATAAAGATTAATCTTTAATATTAATATCGTATAATTCAGTATGAGGTAAATCATTAGTATATTTACGATTTAATTGTAAAGCTTTTAATTGAATTTCAACAACAAAAGCAACAATTAATAAGATTAAGAAGATAACAAGTATAACTAAACCATAAAGACCATTAGTATAAGGACTAATAACATAAGGTAAGATAGAAGAGATTTCTAAATCAAAAGGTAAGAATAAGATAGCAACAAGAATGAAAGCAACACTAAAAGCAGATCTAGATTGTTGGAAAGAAGTAAAACCACATTCAAAAGGACCATCTTTTTCAATATAAGAGTTACTAGTAGCTAATAATCAGTTTAAACCAACTAAAACAAGAGCAACAATAGGACATAAAATAAGATAAGCAGTAAACATTATGATAATATAATACTAATCACATCTAATAAGTTAAATATATAAACAAAATATGTAATAAAGAATACTAATAATATACTAATAACTAAAGCAATAGATTTATTAATAGGTTGACTATATGGAATCATTAAATTAGTAGCTAATTGTTTTATAACATAAGCATAATAATATGTAGCAATAACACTAAATATAACTATAGAAATAGCTTCAACAGTAAAGTTATATTTAATTAAACTTTGTATAACATAGAATTTACCATAGAAACCAGGTAGTGGAGGAATACCAATTAATGAAAAGAAACATAATATTAAACAAATAGATAATAATTTATTAGGTATAACTAATTGGTTAACATTAACAATAGGTGATCATTGACTATTAGGTTTAGTAATAAATTGATTACTAGCTAATAAACATAAGAATATTAATATATGTGTAACTACATATTGTATAATATAAATATAATATGATGGATCTTGTAAACATACAGGTAATAATAAATAACCAAAATTTAATATACCACTATATGCTAATATAGTTTTAAAATTAACTTGGAATAATGGTTTATATGCAGCTATTATAATAGATAAATAGAATACAATAATTAATAAATCAGAATGTATTAAATTAGAATTAGTATATATTCATGATAATATAGATACTTTAGCAACTATAGAGATATATCCAGTAATATAAGTAGGTGCATAATTATATACAGCAATACTTCATGAATGTAAAGGAGCTAATCCCATTTTAAATATTAAAGCTAAAACTAAAATATCTAAACTATCAAATAAACTACTAGCATTATGTATAGCATAATAATTAGTAATATCAGTAATATTACAACTACCTACAGTATTATATACAAAATATGAAGATAATAAAATACCAATAGAAGCAATACCTCCAGTTACAAAATATAACATACTACCTCTAGTAGCATTATAAGATTTATGATGAACTCCAGTTATAATATATAAAGAGTAACTTTGTAATTCAATTATAATATATAATAATAATAAATCATTTACCATAGGGAATAAAATTAAACCAATTAAATTAATAATAATTAATAAATATATTCATATTGATGAAATATCATAACGTTGTTTAACAGTAGTATAAATTAATAATAATAAAACTAAAATAATTTGAAGATAAACTAAAGGAATATTAGTATCATTAAGTTTAAATCAATCATTATAAATAGTAAATAAACTATATCTTAAATCAAGACTATTATAAGCAAGATAAAGGACATATAGTAATCCTAAAGATGCTAATCTATTAATATGATAGATATTAGCATGGTTAAAAGCGATATAAATAAGTAAAATAATAACTATAGAAAATAGCATAAGACACAAAGGGAATCGAACCCTTATATTATTATCCGTAGTAATATGTATTACCATTATACTATGTGTCAAATAATATATAATATTTATAAATAATTAATTATTTATTTATTAATATAACGGCCAATCAGTGAATCGAACACTGATCCTATAAAGGGACTATATAGCAAATAGCCTAACTGTACCAATAAGTAAAATTGACCAACGTACTACATCAGGCTCGAACTGACATCTCTTTTAGTGACATTAAAAGGCTTTACCATTAAGCTAGTAGTACTATTAATATATATATTGAACTGACACGATTCGAACGTGTATGACCTAGCCCAAATCTAGGGGACTTGCCGATTAGTCAACAATTCAATTAAATTATTATAATATACTTATTTTATTTATTAAACTCTCCTATATATAAAGGATATAATATATATATAAAAGGAATAATTATTTCTTTGTACCGATATAGTATAATATGTTTTCAGCTGAAGAAATAGCTGGAACAATTAATAAGTAGTAAGCAAAATAGAATGCAGTAGCATATTGTCCTAATTCAATATAAGGAACTTCAACATGTAGTTGACCTAAGTTACCTAATAAGATAAAGTTAAATAAGAATAAGAAGAACATGAATTTAGATAATACTTTGAAACTATTACCACGGATAAATGATCTATCAGTATAAGGTAAAGTAAGTAAGATTAAAATAGCTCCAAACATAGCTATAACACCACCTAATTTATCAGGAATACTACGTAAGATAGCATAGAAAGGTAATAAATATCACTCAGGAACAATAGATGGAGGAGTAACTAATGGGTTACCAGGTATATAGTTATCAGGGTGACCTAATGTATTTGGTGAATAGAATACAAATAAACTAAATATTAATAAGAAAACAAATACAGTAACTAAATCTTTAAAGATAAAGTAAGGATGCATAGGTAATCTATCAACATTACCAGTAATACCTAATGGGTTAGATGATCCATTAACATGTAATGCCATTAAATGCATACATACTAAAGCAGCTAAAATGAAAGGTAATAAGAAATGAAGAGCAAAGAATCTTTGAATTGTAGGATTACTTACACTGAATCCTCCTCAAATGATTATAAATATTATCCATACATTGTTTAAATATATGATTAACTAGTCTCCTAGTTATATAGACTATATCATCATCTTATTAATATTATTATATATATAATAAGATGTAGGGTTATCTTGGTTGGATTATTTTTATATTAATCACCAACTAGTCGTTGAACGTATCTATTTCTTTAACATATAAAATAGAATTCGCTGCTGATTGTCTTTACATAATAATATATAAAATATATAGATGTCCCAGCAATTTACCCTATTTACAAATATATATCACTATATATTGCCGCTCAAAGGTATATTATAAAATATTTTATATAAATATATATTTCTAAATAAATATATATAATATGCTTATAATACAGATTAAAGTAAAGATATTGTTAACGGAACAATATCTTTACCGATGAAAGGAATAGCAGATAATAAGTTAGTAATAACAGTAGCCAATATAAAAATATAATTTATATGAGTTAAACCCAATATATTATATTTGTTAAAATAAATTATACCATGTACTTATTTAATTTCATATATAATACTTTATTTTTTATTAATATTATAAATAATATAAATGAAAGTAATAAAGTAAAATATTTATAATAAAATTATTAATTTTTATTATATAAATAAGCCTTGTGAAACTATATAGTTATATAGTTTATTATATCCGAGTGCACATTAAGCATCATTACAGATACCCATAATTGAACCACTCTGTAGGGATAATTTAACTTACCCATGGTCTTGTTACTTAACATATAATTTTGACCAATTTTCAATTATGTTGCATATATATTTAAAATAAATTTCTTGTTAAAAATTATATTTATTTATTTATTTATATATACTATATATTTATATTTTATATTATATAATCCCTCATTATTGATAAGAAATCATATATATATGATACATATATAATTAATATTACATATAATTACCAAATTTATATTTCATACTTGGTATAATATAAGGTTTTACTATATTAACTAAATTAGCCATAGATTCAACTCATATATATATATGTTGTTGATTATTAGTACCTGCAGATTGTATAGAACAAGTAAGGTTATATTTATTCTTAAGTATACTAATTAAAAATAATAGTTCATCATGAGTAAAACTATTAGTACTTAATTTTAAACCTTTACCTACTTTAGATCCATCATCCATAATTCAGATAGCAAGAGCTAAAGGTGTTAGATTTAATTCTAAATCTTTAGGTATAATTTTAATAAAATTACTTCTTCCTTTAATAGGGTTAGGAATATATCATTTATCATGAATACTATTAAATAAATCATAAGATCAAGTACTAAAACTAATAACTTTTCTTATTTTACCATTTTTTACTAATCTAGTAGTTATTTTAGGTATAGTAGTATTACAATAACCTAAATTAGCTATTAAACTATGTAAATATAATAAATAATCATCATGACTAGATTCTTGATAAAAAACTATTCTTGTAGCTTTGCCTTCTGAACGTTTTTCAGCATAAGCATCACCTAATAAAGAACCATAAATAATACTAATTATATCAATATTTAAAGGACTTTTAAAGTTATTAACTTTATTTCTTTTAGTAATATTAATATTAATAGGATATTTTACTTTAATTATATATGTAATATAAAATATAAATATATTTGAGGCAATGAATATACCTCAATGGGACATTTGTCCATAAACTAAACAATATCCCATAAATGCAGTTGCCATAGTTAATACAAAGATAATAACTCCTATAACTCATAACATAACTCTAGGACGTTTATAACTACCATAGTATAAAGCTTTACCAATATGTAAATACATACAAATAAAGAAGAAACTAGCACCATTAGCATGGATATAACGAATTAATCAACCAGCATTAACATCACGCATAATATGCTCAACTGAATTAAAAGCTAATTCAATATTTGAAGAATAATGCATTGCTAAGAAAATACCACTAGCAATTTGGATAACTAAACATAATCCTAATAATGAACCAACATTTCATCAATAGTTAATTGAACTAGGTTGTGGGCTATCAATAAGATAGCTATTTACTAAAGATAAGTAAGTATTACTTTTACGTATAGGCATATTTATAATATAAATATAATATTCAAAAGAGTATAAAAGATTATCATATAAAACTTAATTTTATATATGTTATATATATAATATATTATTTATATAATATATATTCTCCTATATATTAATAATAATATAAATATTTATATAAAAGAATATATATTTATATTATTCTGCAGCTTCTGATAATCATTCAATGAAATCACTAATTGAAACACATTCTAGCTTGATAGGCATAAGGCTATGATTGATACCACACAATTCACTACACTGACCGTAATATACACCGGTACGTTGTATTAATGCACTTACTTGGTTTAAACGACCAGGTGTAGCATCAATTTTAATACCTAATGAAGGTATTGTAAAACAGTGAATAACATCGTTAGCTGTAACAACAAATCTAATGTGTGTATCAACAGGTACAACAATAGAAGTATCAGTATCTAATAATCTAAGTTGTCCTTCTTCTAATAAATCGTCAGGAATAATATATGACTCAAATTCAATTGATTCTCCTGTTTCACTAACAAAGTCTGAATATTCGTATTTTCAATATCATTGTAAACCTATAACTTTAATAGTCATAGCTGGAGTTAATACTTCATCACATAAATATAATAAAATAAAACTAGGGAAAGCAATTAATAATAGTATAACAGCAGGGAATAAAGTTCATACAATTTCAATTGTTTGTCCATGTCTAATGTATTTATATGCAAATTTATTATTTTTAAAATCTTTAATAATAACATATAATAAATATGAAACTAAACCTAATATTAATGTAAGGTAATACATAATATGGTCATATAATTCATGAATACCCTCACTATTTGGTGTAGCGGAGTCTTGGAATCTGATTGCTCAAGGTGTTGGCACGTCTAATCAAATCATAATTTTAATTAATTTTATATCACATATATCTGGAATCAATCGGAATTGAACCGATAACATACGCATGCAAAGCGTAAGATTTACCAATTAATCTATAATCCCTAACTTATCATAATTTATATATTAAATTATATTTTTATATATTAAATTATAAGATTTATAAATATATATAATATTTATATATAAAATATTTTGACATGATTTGTTATTATAAATGATTAAATTTATTAGTTTATTATATCCTCTTTATTATAATAATAAAGCATAGATATATTACTATTACATTATTATCTTTAATGTTTATATAGTGAATATGTAAGGCTTAATATTTTATAAGCTATCAATATTTATCCTTTATAGTTTTAGCTTAGAATCAAATGCTCTTCACCATTGAACTATATTATATAATCCTTTCGTACACATATAATTACATATTACTATTAACGTCATAGATGATAAAATCATTACTGACTCACGTCGTAATTAACCCATCTCAAGTAACTTTTTAAACGACGAACAGTCGTACCCTTATTAGCTTCTACGACCAATAGGATAAGTCTAGACGACATCGAGGTGGCAAACATCGCTGACGATATCAACTCTCTAGCGATATTACCCTGTTCATTTATATTAACATATATATTATTTAATATATATATCTATATATCACTATATAGATTAGACTATGTCATCATCCTTATTTAAGGATGCAAGGCTTTCATGGAAGAATTATATTTTTTCATCTTCTAGTCGTTGAACGTTTACATATAAATATATATAGATATATTAATATGATTTCGCTACAAATTGTCTTATATAAGATATTTTTGTATTTAACCTTGTTTTTAAATATATTTTACACTATATAATCTAATTTATAGATTATATAACCTCAGAATGAGGATATATTGGGACAACTTATTTATCCCTAGCGTAACTTTAATCCGTAATCGACACTCAATTCTAATGATATTGCCTGTTCAATATACTATACTTAAGTACTAATTCCACAAGTATGTGTCATTATCATAGCACAGTTATGTTATTATCCTTATTCATAAAATTAATTATATATATATTACATATATGATATCTCATCAAAGATGAGGGATTATATAATATAATAATATTATATTAATTTATACTAGTTGCCTACTAGTGTATCTGTACTTATTTATTCTATTATAATCTTAAAAAGATAATAACCTTATAATTTAAAACTAAGGAGTAATAAAATATAAGGGAATATAAAATATCATTTAGACACATCAGTTATATTTTGTGATGCCGACGCCCCATCGAAACTAACCATCTTATATGGTACCTTAATAAAGGTTAGTTATATATATAAAGAAATAAACATATAAATATTTAATTTAAATATTTATAGATATAACAGTATAAGAATATAGTAAAGCTGCATAGGGTCTTTTTGTCAATCTATGACTACACAGTATCTTCACTGCGATTACTATTTCACTGGGTATACCATAGATACAGCTATAGTATCGTATAATCATTCATGCGGGACACCAATTATATGCCAATGAATTTTGCTACTTTCAGATCCTCATGATAAGACCGTCGTTTATAAGTCAATTATTTATTTATCTAACTTACACCGGACAGATATCACTTACTATACCGATAGTTTCCTATTTGCAGTAAGCTGTGTTTTTGGTAAACAGTCGTACTATTCAGGCCTTGCCTTATTTGCCGAGTTCATTTATGATACTTCACCCATTCCTACTCAATATTATTTTATTTATTTAATAAAATTATATTATGATTAATATTTTAATCATATACACACCTGGGTCGGACTGCGGTACGGTTACTACATTTTCCTGTACTATCAATCATCATATATATATCTTCATATATATACTTAGATACCGTTAATTTATAGTTAAACCTTGTGTTTTGTAGGGGTAATCCTTAATTACCTATCGTTACTCAAGTCAGCATTGTCTTTATAGTTCTTATCACTATATAATCTACTACTATATAATATTTTAAATATTATATCTATTATTCGGTTCCTACATTTAGACCCGTATATTTGTTCCTATCTTTTGATTTATATATCTTAATAAAATATAAATTCTATTAGTGCATTTTTACATGTTCTTTAACAGGTGATTATTATCAAACCCACTGACTAATTGTCTGATCAAAATAATCTCTTTATGAGATATAAAGGGGTATAAATCTACCCATAGGATTGTATTCACTTAATGAGGATTTGGGACCTTCATTTAATAGTCTAGGTTATTCCCTATTCGACCTATTACCTTATCGCAATAAGTCTGACTCCTTATATGTCATATCACACCTGTTCAGAGGTTTAATACATATAGTAAATAAATTTATTCCAATATGGTATTAAGTGCTTTACCAGGGTGTACGCTATTATAAGGGCTATACTAACATATATTTCGTAGATAACCAGCTATCTGCACATCAGTTTTGCCTTTCACTACTATACACATATCTTTAGAAGATATTGCTACATCTACCTATTTGATCATATATCTCTTTAGAAATATATATCTATACATATATAGATCATGTGCTTTCGGGTCTATTCCTATAAACTATTTCTTATTATATATAATTATTATTTCGCTTATAAAAATAACTCACTGACCCATTATACAAGAGGTACACTATACTATAGTTGCTCTTTATTAATATATTTCATTATATCTCTTATATATATTATTTTATTTTAATATATAAATTAATACTTTTACTCTTTCCTTTACAGTACTTTTAACTTTATATTATAGTTTATGTATTAGTAGTAGATACTACTATATTCATACTTCAAAGTATTACTTGTATACAATAACAGATTCTCTCACCGATACTACTGTTAACCCTATTGGTTTTTACATATGTTACTAAGATGTTTCAATTCACATACCTTTTTATATACTATTTCTAGCTAGGATCGGCTTATGCCCTACTTATTTATCCTTTCTATAATATAAGTCTTATATATATATATATTTATATATATATAATTTATGAGTATCCATATATTAATATTAATATCATTTATAACTTTTTCAAATCATGTCACCTTTTACTCTTTATTTTATTATTAATATATTATTTATTATATATATAATAATACCTTTTAGACTTTATATTTTACTTTATTTATAGGTGAGATATTAGGATATTCTTAATTTAAGAATATTAGTTAAAATATAAAATATATAAAATAAAATAAGAACATATATTAATATGTCATATACAACACGATGATTATTTAGTACATCACATAAAGATATTGGTATTTTATACCTTATCTATGGTATGATTAGTGCTATGGTTGCTACAGCTATGTCTGTTATTATTAGATTAGAATTATCTGGACCAGGTGATCAATTCATGCACGAAAACCGTCAAGTTTATAACGTTCTAGTTACTGGACATGCTATAGCTATGATTTTCTTATTCGTTATGCCTGTATTAATTGGAGCTTTTGGTAATTTCTTCTTACCTATTATGATTGGTGCAGTAGATATGGCATTTGCTAGATTAAATAACATTAGTTTCTGATGTTTACCTCCTGCATTAGTATGTATCATTGGTTCAGTTTTAATTGAATCCGGTGCTGGTACAGGGTGAACCGTATACCCTCCTCTTTCATCTATTAGTGCACACTCAGGTCCTTCAGTTGATTTAGCTATATTTGCTTTACACTTAACAAGTATATCATCTTTATTAGGTGCTATTAACTTTATTGTTACTACTTTAAACATGCGTAGTATTGGTGTTCATATGATTGATATGCCATTATACGTTTGAGCTATCTTCTTTACAGCTATATTATTATTATTATCATTACCTGTATTAACAGCTGGTGTTACATTATTATTAATGGACCGTAACTTTAATACTGGATTCTATGAAGTAGCTGCAGGTGGAGACCCTATCCTGTACGAACATCTTTTCTGATTCTTCGGTTAATGGTTGGCCGTATAAATAGATAATTTATCTATATCATTTCGCTATATGCAAAAATCTCTATATATATATATAATTATATATATAATAAATAATTATTATAAATATATTAATTATTATATAATATATTCGTTATTATATAATCTTTATTATTAATTATATTATTAATATATCTTTTTATATGTTTATAACTTTTTATATCATATATTAATATTAATTAAAAGAGTAATTTGCAGATAACCAAAGGTTGTATGATTTATTTCATTAATAATAAATCCAACTGAGTAGGAATCCCAGAGACTACATGCGAAATAATTGAGTTATAATTTATAATCTCAATTAAAGAAATAGTCCACATAAATATATTATATTTATTTTATATAAATTATATAATTAATAGCACCCAGAAGTTTATATTATCATTATCCCAGGATTTGGTATTATCTCTCATATAATTTCTACTTATAGTAAAAAAGAAATCTTTGGTCACACAGGTATGATTTATGCTATTGCAAGTATTGGTTTATTAGGTTTCTTAGTTTGAAGTTGATATACTATACTTTCTGCGTTGCAGTTAGTATTGATGGCTTCACTTTATAGTGATATAAAGAATAAAATTAATTTCGCTATTTGCTGGAAAGATTTAAAGCTATATAGTACATTGAAATGTAAAAATCTATATAGTTATATCCAATCAGCAGGCAATTTGTCCCTTATTTATATATATTATTATATATTTAAATATATACAAAGCGCCTCAGAGACTACACGCGAAATATCTTTTAATTTCTCTAAATTTAATACTTATTTTAATATATTAAAAAAAAATAATGATTTATTATATAATAATTTAAATAATATTCCTGATGATATACTTATATGATTAATAGGATTTATTGAGGGTAATGGAGCTATACAAACATATAGTAATAATACTAGAATAAAATTTGTATTAACTCAAAAAGAAAGTAATGTTTTATATTTTATAAATAAAAAATTAGGTATAGGACATGTTAAATATTACCCTCAAGGAACATCTAATAATAAAAATGGATTTTATAGACTTATTGTTGAAAAACAATCTCATTTACTATTATTAGCTTATTTATTTAATGGTAATTTAGTATTAACACATAGAATTAATCAATTATCTTTATGAATTAATTTTCTTAATAAAAAATTAAATAAGAATATTAAGTTAATTAATAAATCAGCTAATATTTCATTACAGGATCCTTGACTTTCAGGATTTACTGATGCTGAAGGTTGTTATAATGTTACTATTAGCTGTAATAAAAGATATAAACTTAATTGAGTTATTAAATTAAGATATATTTTAGATCAAAAAGATGAAGTTGTATTAAATACAATAAAAGACTTATTTGGTCAAGGTAAAATTACTCTTAGATCTGAAACTAAAGGAGTATATAGATATACTCTAACAGGGTTTAAAGCTATGAGTAAAGTTATATTATATTTTAATAAATATCCTTTATATACTAAAAAAGCTTTATCTTATAAATATTTTAAGATTATATATAATAAAATTATAAATAAAGAACATTTAACAAATGAGGGACTTAATGAAATAAAAAGATTAAAGAAACTTATTAATTTAAATGTATGTAATACCTCTAAAACAGGTAAAGCAGGTAAAAATTAAATATATCTATTATTTTATACGCATTACGTAGGACGAGATATATATATATAAGTATTATTTGAAATTAAAAGATAAAGATATAGTCCGATCCTTCTTGTGAAAGAAGCATAAAATATTTTATGGATAAATATAAGAATTATTTATTAACACATTACCCCCCAACCAAAATAAGGGGGTAAATAATATCTACTAGTTGTTATACAATAGTAGATTATTTTGCATCACATGTATGTTGTAGGATTAGATATTGATAGTAGAGCTTACTTTACTAGTGCTACAATGGTTATTGCTGTACCTACAGGTATTAAAATATTTAGTTGATTAGCTACTTTATATGGTGGTGAATTAAGATTAGCAGTTCCTATGTTATTTGCATTAGGTTTCTTATTCTTATTCACTGTCGGAGGTTTATAACTCTGTTAGATCTCTTTAAATTTCACTAAATACGAGAAAGACTTATTTATAAGTTTATTCGTAGATATTTTATTATATTTATTAATTTAATATCTCAGAGACTATATGTGAAAAACTATATCTAATTATTATATATATATATAGTTAAGAAATAGTCCAATAATATATATTATTATATATGAAATATATTATAAAATAGGTATATATCATAAATAATATATATAATGTAACAGGAGTTATGTTATCTAATGCATCTATTGATGTAGCTTTCCATGATACTTACTATACAGTAGGTCACTTCCACTATGTATTATCTATGGGAGCTTTATTTAGTTTAATTGCTGGATATTATTATTGAGGATATGCTATGTTTGGATTAAATTACAACAAAGTATTAGGTGAAGCACATTTCTGATTATTATTTATTGCTGTTAACTTAGTATTCTTACCTATGCACTTCTTAGGTCTTAATGGTATGCCACGTCGTATTCCTGAGTATCCTGATGCATATTTAGGTTGAAACATGGTAAGTTCATGAGGATCAGTTATGTCAGTTATTTCTGTAGTTTTAGGATTATATAGTGTATTAGTACAATTATCTGATGGTGAAAACATAGTTCGTGAAGAAGCTGTAACACCTGATTATCTAGAATCTAATAATACAAGAGAAACACGTGATTCTGATTTAGAATTAATCTTATCTAAACCAGCACAATATCATACTTACTCTGAATTACCTATCTTAATTGAAAGGGTATAATTATTCTTATATATATATTTATTTATATATTAAATTAATATAATTAGATATGTAAATATATGATTCCCATATTTTTCAAAGATGGATATTATATATATTAATATATGATCCATAACATTAATAAGATATTATATATATAATATATATTATTAATATTAAACCTATTAAACCTTATATAGGAGAGTATATAAAATATAAATTATATTTATATTAAAAATAATTTATATGTTAAAGGATGTATGACTGAGCGGTTTAAGGTGTGATATTTGAGCTATCAAGGTGTAAACCCACGTGTTCGAATCACGTTGCATCCGTATATATATATATAATAAAATATAATAAAATACTTTAAAAGAATATATTCTTATATAAGAATATTAATAAAAATAATTAAATATAAAAAGGGGTATAATATATATATATAAATATGATTATGGCGGAATAGGTATACGCGATTAGTTTAGGTCTAATTTATTAAGGGTTCAAGTCCCTTTGATCATACACTCAGACTTATATACAAATACCTCCAAATAGGAGGCTAAATATAAAAAATATGACTTTAATTTACTTTATAATTTCTTCTACAACATCAGTAATAAGTAGAACATTTAAAGGTATAAATAAATCTATTATATTAATAGCTAGTATATTAATAGTAATTCCAACTCTTTATGATTGAAATGAATTAGATATATATTATACTACAGATGGTATAGCAGATATATTTATATTACTAACAGCTTATTTATTACCATTATCAATTATAGCTAATTGAAATAGTATAAAATCAACATTATATTATGAATTAGTATTTAATTTAGGTATAATATTATTAATAAATTTTATGTGTCAAGATATGTTATCATTCTATATTTATTTTGAAGCTTCATTAGCACCATTATTTATATTAATAGGGTTATATGGGGCTAATAATAGAGAGAAAGCAGCAGATTATATATTAATATATACATTATTATCATCATTATTTATGTTAATAGCTATAGCAGTTTATGAAGTATTAATAGGGAATACTGATTATCAAGCAGTAAGTTTATTAGTATTATCATTAGATTTACAATGTATATTATTCTTAGGAATATCAATAGGTATTATGGTAAAAACACCATTAGTACCAGTACATACATGATTACCAGTAGTTCATTCTGAAAGTCCTTTAGCTGGATCAATGTTATTAGCAGGAGTAATATTAAAATTAGCAGTATATGCTATAATACGTTTAATATTACCAACATTATCAGATGCATCAACATTATATACACCAGTAGTATATATGGTATGTGTAATAACAATAATATATACATCAATAATAACATTAAGACAAACAGATCTTAAAGTAATAGTAGCATATAGTTCAATATCACATATGGCAGTATGTATATTAGGTATAATGTCAAATAATATAATAGGTATTAGTGGTAGTTTAATATTATCAATAGCTCATGGTTTTGTATCACCAGCATTATTTATTATAGTAGGAGGTATATTATATGATAGATATCATAATAGATTAATATATTATTATCAAGGTTTATTAACATATATGCCTATATTAGCAATATATTTAATTATATTAAGTTTCTGTAATATAGGAACACCATTATCAGTTAACTTTATAGGTGAATTATTATCATTAGCTGGAGCATTAAATCGTGTACCTGTATTAGGTGCATTAGCATTAATATCAGTATTATTATCAGCATCATATATGTTAAAAGTAACTAATAGATTAACTGGTGGTATAAAAACACCATATATATCATTAACACATGATTGTACATTTAGAGAAAGTGTATTATTAATATCATTAATTATCCCAACTATATGATATGGATTATATCCTAATGGAATAGTAAATATGATATGATCAATACCAAAATTATTATATATATTCATTTAAATAAAATATATAATAATAGATTAATAAAGAGCTAATAAAATATAAATATATATATAAAGGAGATATATATTAATAAATATATAAAGATAAAAAATATAATATACGCAATATAATGTAATTGGTAACATATAAGATTCATGCTTTTATTATGATAGTTCGAGTCTATCTATTGCAAAATAATGAACTATAGCTCAATGGTAGAGCGATCCACTCATAATGGATTGGTCTCAGTTCAATTCTGAGTAGTTCAACATATAGTTATACGTCATGAACATGATGTTGATTCGGATAAAATGCTATATAGAAGCGTTACACATGCAAATTCTTAAAATAAGAGTGATAAGGTGAGTATAATAGATATATAAATATATCTTATTAGATGAAGGTATTAGTTAATAAACTAGCCGTTGACCTATAATCGGTGATGGAAGTCACAACGATCACATTGGTATAAAGCCAACTACTATTAGTAGCAGCAGTGGGGAATTATTGACAATGACCTAACGGTTGATCATGCTATCTATAAGAAATTTAATAAAATTATAAATATTAATATTTATAAAAAATTATTATAAAATTTCATATTTATATTAAAGACTGATTGATATAAAGATAAAGTCCTGACCAAGAGATGTGCCAGCCGTCGCGGTTAGACATCAAGGGCAAGCATTAATCTACATTGGCCTAAAGGATCCGCAGGTTTAATAATATAGATTTTATTAAATGTATAATGAAATATAACTTTAGGGATAAAATACTATGATAGTTATAAGACAGCAAAGAATATACAGAAAATAAAATGACACTGAGGGATGAAAGCTATAGTAGTGACATGGATTCGGTACCCATTTAATTATAGCTGTGAACTATGTATACTATAAAATAGATAAGCGAAGGCTTTAAGTATACCGCCAGACTAGTACGTTCGCAAGAATGAAATGCAAGACATTAGACGGTTATATATATATGCAGTGGAGTATACTGTTTAATTGGACAATACCCCTAAAACCTTACCTACTCTTGAATATATTATATCTTTGGATATTTTATACAGGCGTTACATTGTTGTCGTCAGTTCATGCTTTGTGGTATCTTATTAAGTTATTTAATGAACAAAACCCTCGATCTTATGATGATGTATATCTGATAAGATATAGGAAGTAGAGGCTAAAGACTAATCATCATGACCCTTATGAGTAGGGCCACAGGTGTACTACTATCTCTTATATAATTATATATATTATTAAATATAATATAAAATATAAGATATTATGATAATTTTCTTTTAATTGGATTATTGTCTGAAACTCGACAATATAAAAAAGGAATTGCTAGTAATCATAGACTAGAGTGCTATGGTGAACTATACATATATTTCGCACTAATCACTCATCAATAGCATAGATAATGTCTTAATACGCTTACGTGTATTAATGAACATATGATATGCTATAAGTTGAAATACAGTTCGAGTAAGGGAACTTGCTCGGGATTTATACTAATATTATCTATTCATTTATTTATTATTTATAGCCCATATCTTAATGGTTAAAGAGACTGATTGATAATCGGTAAATATAAGTTCGATTCTTATTGGGCTAATACATTGTTAATACTAATATATATCTATATAAAAATTATGCAAATTGCTTTAGCTGCTAAATACATTGGTGCAAGTATTGCTACATTAGGTTTAGGTGGTGCTGCTATCGGTATCGCTTTAGTTTTCGTAGCTTTAATTAACGGTACTTCACGTAACCCTTCTTTAAGAAGTACATTATTCCCTCAAGCTATCTTAGGTTTCGCCTTAAGTGAGGCTTGTGGTTTATTCTGTTTAATGATCTCTTTCTTATTATTATACGCTGTTTAATATCTATAAGATATTATATCTCTTATAATATTAATTATTATTAATTAATCAATATAACCCCCCCCATATATAATATATATTAATTATATTATATATTTATTTAATTATATATAATCACCCCATTTATAAAAGATGGGCATTATAAACATTTTATTAATTATTCTTTTATATATATATAATTTCATTTAATATTTAAATTATATATTATATATATTATAAGTTTTAATAGCTTAACGGTTAAAGCCTTGTACTGTTAATACAATGATACTAGTTCGATTCTAGTTTAAAACGTATAAAGAATATTAAATCTTTATTATACGAGAATGTATAAACATTGTTTAATTGAGAAATATAAATTATATTTCATTTATCTTAAAATATAATATATTTAAGATATAATCAATTATATATATATATTATAAATATGTTTTTAATAAGCGGTATTAGTAGTATATTAGCTATAGGTCTATTATCGCCTGTTCAATCAATTGTATGTTTAATAGCATTATTTGTAAGTGCAGCTATAAGTTTATATTCTAATGGTTTTGTACTTATGGGTATTCTTTATGTTCTTATTTATGTTGGAGCTATAGCTATTTTATTTTTATTTATCTTATCATTATTAAATATTGAATATAATTATAAAGGAACAATTCATCCTTTAATATTTACTATATTATTAATATGTTTAATACCATTAGATTTATCATATGAAACATATGGTATAGTTGAAAATGTTAATATAGCATATCCATTCAATGGTTTATTAGATTGAGATTTAGAATTATCTACAGTAGGTTCATTATTATATACGGAATATGCTATTCCAATGATTTTTATAGGTTTAATTTTAATTTTATCTGTTATAGGGGCTATTGCTATTACTAAATAATGCAATATATTGAATTATTAATTATGTTCCTTAGTGTATTATTAGCTGTTGCTTTCTTAACTGTAGCTGAACGTAAAACTATGGCATATATGCAAAGACGTACTGGTCCTAATGCTGTTGGTTATTTAGGTGTATTAATGGCTATAGCTGATGCTGCTAAATTATTACTTAAAGAAATTATTACTCCTACTCATGCTGATAAATTTATATTATTTATTAGTCCTATGATAGCTTTAATTTCTTCATTATTATGTTGAAGTATTATTCCTTTTGCTCCAGGTGTTACTATTTATGATAGTAATTATGGTTTTATTCTTATGTTAGCTATTAGTAGTGTTGGTGTATTTGGTCCTTTACTTGCAGGTTGATCGGGTAATAGTAAATACTCTTTACTTGGTAGTATTCGTGCTACTGCTCAATTAATTAGTTATGAACTTATATTAACTACTATTATACTTATTTGTATTTTATTAGCTGGTACTATGAATTTAAGTAAATATGTTGAATTACAAGAATCTATTTGAATAGGTATCCCTTTATTACCTTTATCTATTATGTGATATATTGGTTGTGTTGCTGAAACAGCTAGACCTCCTATGGATGAAGTTGAAGCTGAATCTGAATTAGTTTCAGGTCATATGACCGAATACTCTTCATCTATATTTGTTTTATTCTTCTTATCTGAATATGCATCTATTTTATTCTTATCTACATTAACTGCTATTTTATTCTTTGGTGGTGGTACTGGGGTTATTCTAGCATTAAAAGCTAATGTATTTGCTTATACTTATATTTGAGTTAGAGCTACTTTACCTAGAGTTAGATATGATAGATTAATACATTTATGTTGAATGGTATTCTTACCTATATTATTCGCTATTGCTATATTTATACCTGTATTAATATATGCATTAGATGCTATAATATTATTATAATTATTCTTTTTATATTATAATATTTACTTCATAGGTGAGATATCTTATTTATTTTATTTATATATATATAAAGTTTATATGCTTTATAGTTTAAAGGTAAAACATTATACTTCTAATATAACAATTTAGGTTCGATTCCTAATAGGGCATAAATTAATATATTTAATTAGAGTTGTTAGATTAATGGTAAATCGTAGATCTTACACGTCTTAGTTAATGGTTCGAATCCATTACGACTCATTAATATAATAATTATAAATTATAATCATTAATACATGATTTATATATATATATAAAGATCATTTATATTATTAATATAATAATAAATTATAAGTATATAAGGGTATAGCTTAATGGTAAAGCAGATGTCTTCAACACATTGTATAATAGTTCAATTCTATTTGCCCTTGTATAATAATGCCTTTGTAGCTTAATGGTTAAAGCAATCGCTTGAAGCGCGGTCTATCTGAGTTCAAGTCTCATCGAAGGCATAATATAAAGATATATATATTTAATTTAATAATTTTAAATATTATAAATTAAATATATTAATATATTCTTTAAAGGGAATGTCGTCTAAAGGTCAAGACTTTATCCTTTTAAGTTAAATATATTGGTTCAATTCCAATCATTCCTACTTATATATACTTAATGTATTAATATATAAAAATAAAATGACAAATAATGTTAGAGGATATTTACAATTACATCCTTTCCACTTAGTAGGTCCATCACCATGACCTATATTTACATCATTTAGTTTAATGGATTTAGCTTTATCTATAGCTTTAAATGCACACGGATATATGGCAAATAATTTCTATATAATATTAAGTACTATAACAGTATTATATAGTATGACTTTATGATTTAAAGATATTATTGCTGAAAGTACATATTTAGGAGATCATACTATTGCTGTTAAACGTGGTCTTAACCAAGGTTTCTTATTATTTGTAGTTAGTGAAATATTAATCTTTGCTTCTTTATTCTGAGCTTATTTACATTCAGCTGTTAACCCTACTATGGATTTAGGTATGAGTTGACCTCCTGTTGGTATTGATGTTATTTCACCTGCTGAATTACCTTTATTAAATACTATTATTTTATTAGCTTCAGGGGTTACTATTACATATGCACACCATGCTTTAATTAATGGTAATAGAGCTAATACTTTATATGGTTTCATATATAGTACTTTATTAATTGCTTTATTTGTTGTATTCCAATTCTTAGAATATAGATATGCTGGATTTACTATTACTGATGGAGTTTATGGTTCAACTTTCTATTCATTAACTGGTTTACATGGATTACATATGATTATGTTAACTATTATGTTAATTATCTGTACTTGAAGAGTATATAATTATGATTTCACTAATACATCTCATGTTGGAGCTGAAACAACTATTTTATATTTACACGTATTAGATGTTATATGATTATTTATCTATATTATTGTATACTGATGAGGTTCATAAATTATTAATTTATATATATTCTTTTTATATATATACCTTATAGGTGAGTATTTTTATAAGCGATTATGATGAAATGGTAGACATAAAACACTTAAAATGTTTGGGCGTTATGCCGTAAAGGTTCGAGTCCTTTTAATCGTAATTTAATTATATATATTATTTTTATAATATTACCTATTATATTAATATATTATATATTTAATATAATTTAATAAATTGTTCTAATGTTTGTAATGCCTTTACAAAGTATAACCTACATATTATAATTATTATTAAATAAATATATGTATATTGTCTAAAGGGATAGTTCTAATGTTGGTAATTATCGCATGGCGATGATAACCAACATAATATATCAATATTGTCTATAATTATTATTAAATAAATATATGTATATTGTCTAAAGGGATAGTTCTAATGTTGGTAATTAGAGTTATATTGTAGCTATAATGCTTAAGGCTACGACTGTTCGATTCAGTCCTATCTCATTTTATTTATATATATATATTAAGGTAGCTATAGTTTAAAGGTAAAACCTTCGTATGTGGAATGATATATCTGAGTTCGAGTCTCAGTAGTTGCCCTTATATATATTGTCTTATTAGCTTAGCCGTAAAGCGTTCGTTTTGTAATCGAAAGACCATAGGTTCAATTCCTATATAGGACATATTTAAATAATTCAATATAATGACCATATGATCTAAAGGTTATGATATGACTTCTTCGTAGTCGTTATACGAGTTCGAATCTCGTTGTGGTTATATAAAATTAGAATTAAAATATAAAATATATTATAAGAATATAACTAAAAATATTATAAGTATATATATGATAATATATATTTATAATTAAATTAATATTAAATATTAGTTAATATACTATATTAAATATAAACATGTATATAAATTAAATAATTAAATTAAAACAAATATGTTAGCACTTATTTCAATATTATTATTATTTTATATAAGTCAAAATAATCTTATTACATTATTAATTGCTATTGAAATATTATTATTAACTGTAACAGTTAAATTAATATATATGGGTAGTGTATATGATGATATATATGGTACTATATTTAGTATAGTAATTATTATTTTAGCTGGAGCTGAATCAGCTATAGGTTTAAGTATATTAGTATCATATTATAGATTAAGAGGGAAAGTAGGTCATACTATTTAATGTTCCAATATTTATATTATATTTGAGAAGAGCCTATTTCAATTAGTTTAGGTAATTGATTAAATATAGGAGATATTATAATACCTTATGGTTTATCACTTGATTCATTAGCTATGACAGTTATGATACCTGTAGGTATAGTAACTTTATGTGTTCTTTTATATGCTATTGAGTATATGAGTCATGATCCTAATCGTAATACTTTTTATATAATATTAAGTGTATTTGCTATATTTATGACTATTTTAGTTGTTAGTGATAACTATATTATGATGTTTATTGGTTGAGAATTTGTAGGAGTTATATCATATTTATTAATTTCATTCTGATCAACTAGAATTGCTGCTATGAAAGCTGCTTTATCAGCTATTTTATTAAATCGTATGGGTGATACATTCTTTATGTTAGCTTTAGGTATATTCTTAAGTTATTTTCATGCTGTTGATTTTGATACATTATCATTAGCTGCACCTTATACTAATACATTAATATTAAATATATTAAGTTTATTATTATTATTAGCTGCTACAGCTAAGAGTGCACAATTAGGATTACATGCTTGATTACTTCAGGCCATGGAGGGACCTACACCTGTTAGTGCTTTATTACATGCTGCTACTATGGTTTGTGCTGGAGTTTATGTTCTTGTTAGATCATATTTTATACTTGAATATGCACCTTCATTATTAATAGGTATTTGTTGATTAGGTGGTATTACTACATTAGTTAGTGGACTTATTGCTATAGTTACTAATGATATTAAGAAAGTTATTGCTTTATCAACTATGTCACAATTAAGTATTATGGTATTAGCTATAGGTATTAGTTCATATGATTTAGCTATTTATCATTTATATTGTCATGCTTTCTTTAAAGCTTTATTATTTATGGGAGCTGGTTCTGTTATTCATAGTTATATATCTGAAACACAAGATATGCGTAAATATGGTGGTTTAGTTAATTATTTACCATTTAGTTATACAGCCATATTAATTGCATCATTATCTTTAATGGCTATACCTGGATTAACTGGATATTATTCTAAAGATATTATTATTGAATCATTATATGGTACTTATACATTTAGTGGATATATTTTATATTATATGGCTGTTGGATCTGCTACTCTTACTAGTTTATATTCTATAAGAGTATTATATTTAACATTCTATAATAACCCTAATAGTAATAAAGCTACATATCAACATATACATGAAAACATACGTATGTTAATACCTATGGTTATATTAGTTATTTATAGTATATTTATAGGATTTAATAGAGATAATGTTATAGGACATTATGCTATGACATTACCTGCTAATAATAGTTTTATTGAAACTGAATTTACATTACCTTGATATATCAAATTATTACCTTTAATATTAGGTTTATCTTTATCATTATTATTAGTATATATTTATGAATACGCTTATAAAGTAAGACCTTCAACTATATATAATTACTTTAATAATAAAATTTATTATGATCAATTATTAAATAATGTTATTATACGTAAAACATTAGTATTTGGTGGATATTTAAATACATATATTGATAATGGATTATTAAAAGTTTTAGGATCTACTGGTATTAGTAGAGCATTAACTTATATTAATATTGGTATTTTCTTAAATTTATTATATTTATTCTTCTTTTTATAGGTAGGTATATATACGATAGTAGGTTAATGGTAGACTCTGGCACTTCCAATGCTTCAGTGCGTGTTCGAATCACGTCTATCGTATCATTAATTATAATTATATTTATTATATATATATATATTATTAATTATATATATTATTATTATTATATGTAGATTATATTGATATCCCTTTAATATTTAATACGCTATGACTATTGGTATAGATGATCAATTGCAGCTTGATTAATTAGGGTTCAATTCCCTACATAGTGTTATGCATATTTAAGTCCTTATTAACATTATCGTTATTTATAAGATGTTGATATAACATTTAATATGGCTATATATATGTATTTCATACAGATTGTCTCGTAATTGGTTATCGAGCCTACATTGGGTGTAGGATTTTGAGGGTTCAAGTCCTTCCAATCTGATTTATTAAATTATAGATATATATCTATATATCATATTTATTTTATTTTATTTATGCCTCAATTAGTACCTTTTTACTTTATGAATTTATTAACTGGTGGTATTTTAGCTATCTCATTATTATTATATTTTGTAGCTACTTACTTATTACCTAACATTCTTCGTTTATTAATTGCACGTAATATTATTATTAAATTATAATATTATTATTTTAAGTAATTATTTTATTTATTAATCTTTTATGAGGAAGATTATTTATTTTTTATTTTTGCCGTGTTTATCAATGGCCATCTTTTCTTTTTTTATATGTTCTATTCTCCACTTGATCAATTTGAACTTAAACCATTATTAATTATTACTGATAATTTAACTTTCAGTATTACTAATTATACATTATATTTAATTATTGTTTCATTAATCATTGTTTTTTATAGTAGTATTATTCGTAATAACTTTTTAGGATCATCTCGTTGAGGTGTTTCTATTATAGCTATATATGATACTATTCTTAACTTAGTTAATGGACAAATTGGACGTAAAGGAGGATATTATTTTCCTTTAATATTTACTATTTTTAACTTTATTTTAATTGCTAACTTAATTTCTATGATTCCTTATTCATTTGCTATTTCTGCTCAATTAGTTGCTATTGTTTCTTTCTCATTAGCTCTTTGAATTGGTAATGTTATTTTAGGTTTATATTTACATGGATGAGGTTTCTTTGCTTTATTCGTTCCTAGCGGTACTCCTCTAGCTTTAGTTCCTGTTTTAGTTTTAATTGAAGCTTTATCATATGCTTCTCGTGCTATTTCTTTAGGTCTTCGTTTAGGTGCTAATATACTTTCTGGTCACTTACTTATGTTAATTCTTGGTTCTTTAATTATTAGTTTAATGTCTTCTTCTTTATTAGGTTTTGTTAGTGGTATTATCCCTATTTTAGCTGTTGTTGCTATTACTATACTTGAATTTGGTATTGCTATTATCCAAGCTTACGTATTTAGTATATTATTATCTGGTTATATTAAAGATTCTGTTGAATTACACTAATATCTATTCTTTTATACAATATAAATTCTTTTATTGTATATATTCTTATATATTAGTAATAATAGATAATATACTATATATATATATTAAATAGTAATATATATATATTAAAATAAATATAGTAAAAATAGATAAAATAAAATATATCAAATATAGATAAGATATATAGGAGAGGTAGGTATGGGATACCCCTTCCCGGGGAGGGACCACCGGAGGTTAGACCCTAATTATTCTTTAAAATATATTAAATTATAAAAAAAATGATAGATATATATATTTGTATGAGTAAATAAGATAACAAATAATATACTACAAAAGTAAATAATAAATAAAAATAATAAATTATATAAAAATAATAGATAAATAAAGTTATAATATATAATAATAAAGATAATAAAGAGAGATATATATAAATAATGAGATAATAAGAATAAACAAGATAAAGAGAGATGTATATATTTTTGTATATATCTTAATATCTAATCTAGTCCATATAATAATAATATCGATATAATAATAATAGATAATATTAATATGTATCGTTAATTATAGTTGAGTATATCTAAGTAAATAATCAATCCCTATAACTTATCTATAATTATAGATATATTTCATATATTTTACTATATAATTGCCAAGGTTTATATATAATATATTTATCTATATATAAGATATTAGATATATTATATTAAATATAATAATATTATAGGGGTAAACCCTACCATATTCTCATGAAACTCAATAAGAGTGAATGAGAATAAGGGTTTACAAAGAAATGAAGATATAATAAACTAAAAGAAATAAAATAAATATGAATAAGATATTTATAAAAATAATCAATATAATGGAGAATGGGGGTGGGGTTAGTAAATAATAAATAAAAATAATAAATTATATAAAAATAATAGATAAATAAAGTTATAATATATAATAATAAAGATAATAAAGAGAGATATATATAAATAATGAGATAATAAGAATAAACAAGATAAAGAGAGATGTATATATTTTTGTATATATCTTAATATCTAATCTAGTCCATATAATAATAATATCGATATAATAATAATAGATAATATTAATATGTATCGTTAATTATAGTTGAGTATATCTAAGTAAATAATCAATCCCTATAACTTATCTATAATTATAGATATATTTCATATATTTTACTATATAATTGCCAAGGTTTATATATAATATATTTATCTATATATAAGATATTAGATATATTATATTAAATATAATAATATTATAGGGGTAAACCCTACCATATTCTCATGAAACTCAATAAGAGTGAATGAGAATAAGGGTTTACAAAGAAATGAAGATATAATAAACTAAAAGAAATAAAATAAATATGAATAAGATATTTATAAAAATAATCAATATAATGGAGAATGGGGGTGGGGTTAGTAAATAATAAATAAAAATAATAAATTATATAAAAATAATAGATAAATAAAGTTATAATATATAATAATAAAGATAATAAAGAGAGATATATATAAATAATGAGATAATAAGAATAAACAAGATAAAGAGAGATGTATATATTTTTGTATATATCTTAATATCTAATCTAGTCCATATAATAATAATATCGATATAATAATAATAGATAATATTAATATGTATCGTTAATTATAGTTGAGTATATCTAAGTAAATAATCAATCCCTATAACTTATCTATAATTATAGATATATTTCATATATTTTACTATATAATTGCCAAGGTTTATATATAATATATTTATCTATATATAAGATATTAGATATATTATATTAAATATAATAATATTATAGGGGTAAACCCTACCATATTCTCATGAAACTCAATAAGAGTGAATGAGAATAAGGGTTTACAAAGAAATGAAGATATAATAAACTAAAAGAAATAAAATAAATATGAATAAGATATTTATAAAAATAATCAATATAATGGAGAATGGGGGTGGGGTTAGTAAATAATAAATAAAAATAATAAATTATATAAAAATAATAGATAAATAAAGTTATAATATATAATAATAAAGATAATAAAGAGAGATAT